TTTCTGATTCAGCATTCCCAGAGAATTGGGGGGGTAGATAGGTCTTAATCAGCAACGGGAGATATTCATTTAAATATCTGTGTCTGTCCGAATCTCATTAACAACGAATCAAGTTACATATGTAACCGATGTTTTTTTGACCTTTTTAGGTATTTCGTGTTTGGCTCTAATGAATAATTGTAAATCTATGTAACGATTGAGATGGGGTAATTCATATATTTTAGTCACTTTATGCCAAGATTGCAGAAAGATTACTTAATTCCAGGTTAAACAAAAAAAATACATATAAAATGAGGAAATGCTTAGTTTAACTTAATATGTAATATATATGTATTGTTATTATTCGATTTCGTTCTATTTCAGTGACAACGTTCAGTGACAACAGCCTTTCCATTTTTGTTAAAAAGAAATGTAATCCCTTAAATATTGAAATATTTCATATAGAATATCCATAACATAGAATATCCATAACAGTGACAGTTGTTCAGTCTATCTGATAGATACGAAAAACCCCTACTCGTTCATCTGATTAATAAAATAAGAATCGAAAGAATAAGGACCTAAATCTTCTCTTATATCATTTTTATCCATCTCACGAAAAAAAAAATTGGGTTTCTTGTTCAATCTATTTATCGGCTTTAAATCATTGATGATTCAATTCGAAAAGAAAGAGATTTTTCTCTTTTTTTTATGATGATCAAATGTAGTCTTTACTGTAAAACTTTATTCCAATAATGATTAATGATGTCGAAATAGGAAACTTTTTCGATTATAAAAATTTTGAATGATTCCTTATGAGTTGAATCTTTGGTATTCAAAGAAGTCGCAGATGGGTCAATCTCTTCTATTGAGTCACTTGAAGATGCAGGGTTAAAAAGAATTCATTTATTCGTGTTATTTATGTTAGTTATGTTATTTCTATATTTCTGTTAGTTTGTTTTTTTTATAAAAAAGTTGCATTCATACAAAAAAAGGTGGGGTCTTGCTAAGATTTCTTCAGAAAAATCTTTACCATCTATGTTCTATGTATAGAAGAAAAAGGTATAGATTAATATGTCTATGTACCGACTGAACCAATGACTATTCATGATTCCATAATTGAATCAATTCCATACTGGCTCCAAATTAGAGGAATGTTAATGTTATGGTAAAACTTCGTTTGAAACGATGTGGTAGAAAGCAACGTGCGACTTGAAGGACACGATCCGGTGTGGATTCTTATTCTTACATCCGCCATTTTACATTTTATATAGGAATGAAGGTGCTCTTGGCCCGACATCGTTTGTTCTGTTCCACTAGAACCCCTCTTTTTGTTGGGTTGTAATGTAAATAGTACATGATGGAGCTCGAGTAGTAAAGTATTGATTCAGCTTTCAGGGGCAAGGATCTAGGGTTAATGCCAATCAATAAATTGGAACAACTTCGTAAGTATATCATCAATATAGAAATCGAAAGGATCCGATTCGGGCAAGTTTTCAATTCAAAAAGGAAATTTTGTTGGAATTGATAAAACTCTTTCGATTCAAAGTGTATCACGGGGAATCAACCATTCGTATGATTCTTTGATAGAAAGAAATCACAAAAGGGGTATGTTGCTGCCATTTTGTTGGAAGGATTAAGAAGCACCGAAGTAATGTCTAAACCCAATGATTTAAAACAAAGAAAAAGGATCCCAGAACAAGGAAACGCCGTTTCCATTGTCTCAATAACTGGATCAGAATAAAGAATCCAAATCAAAATAGATGATTGTATTTTAAACGAGACAAACAAAAGGGGGGTTAAAGACCATTCAATAAATGAAATAAATTGCTTAAAGATTTGATTTTCTTTTGAGCTATTTGAGAATTATCCAACTTGAGTTATGAGTACAAATGATTTTTTCTTTTTTTTTAGGAAGAACGAAGAAAAAATGAGTGAAATCCTAGTCTAATTGATTTTATCAACCCTTTTGCCATTCATTAGAATTCTATACATAGACAAAACCTCGAATCATTTTTTCTCGAGCCGTACGAGGAGAAAACTTCCTATACGTTTCTAGGGGGGGTCTTCTTCATTTACTTACATCTATCCCAATGAGCCGTCTATCGAATCGTTGCAATTGATGTTCGATCCCGAAGAGAAGGAAGAGATCTTCGGAAAGTGGGTTTTTATGATCCGATAAAGAATCAAAGTTGTTTAAATGTTCCCGCTATTCTATATTTCCTTGAAAAAGGCGCTCAGCCTACAGGAACTGTTCGGGATATTTTAAAGAAGGCGGAGATTTTTAAGTAACTTTGCCCTAATCAAACGAAATTAAATTAAGGAAATAAAAAAAGGGGGCAGTGATTCGTATAAAATTTTGTATAACTTTTCTATACTTTGTTTTTTCTTTCCCCCCTTTTTTGCGCTCTATTCGTATCTATTTATCTCTATTCGTATCCATTTATCATTGTTTCTATAGAATCTAATATTTTATAACGACAAAACCCCAGTTGGTTGATCCTAGAAATGTAAAATTCTG